AACCAGTACTTAAGCAGATCAGGCCGGGAAAATAAACCTTTCGTATAAAATCAAAGAACTAAGATATTCTTTCTATTGAGGAGATCCGTTTTGAGTCATTATCTATATTGAATTCCTGATCAATTGATTTTTTCTATTTTTTTCTTATTTTTCTTATATTTCTTATACATATTTTTACATATTTTATTATATATAATATATTTATACTATAATAAATATATATCTCTTAGTATAAATATATACCTTTACTTTTATTTTATTTAAATTATTTTATCTAAATATTAAATACTTTGTTTAAGTTTAAATTTTAATAGCTATTTAAAAAATTTCTATTATTTATTAGAATATTTTAGAATATTTCGAATTTCTATTTTAATAATATAATAAAATAAATAATAATAATAAAGTTAAATAAGATTAAATAAATAAAATGAAAAAAGAAAATAAAGAGAAGAAGGTGGATTTTTATCAATCTTTATTTCACGTGTTACATCACATAACAAATTTTCAATTTGGAATTAGGAGAGATGGCTGAGTGGACTAAAGCGGCGGATTGCTAATCCGTTGTACGAATTATTTGTACCGAGGGTTCGAATCCCTCTCTTTCCGCTTTCTCTGATCACTTGGTATTTTCGAATTCGAAAAGATTCTCATCCCTTGATTTTATCATAGTTAAATGTATGAAACAAATAAGATTATTAAGAATTAATTTAGAAAAAAGCAAAAAAAACTAGAAATTTTTTATTCCTCACGTCCAGGATTGCGTCCTGGATCATTAGATAAGAATCCAAAGATAAAAAGGGAAACAAAGAATATCACTACTGTGTAAACAAAGAGTTTGAGAGTAAGCATTACACAATCTCCAAGATCATTTTTTTTTTGAAAAAGGGGAATAGATTGCCTATTTTTTACCACATATACCATTTTTTTTTGTTTTGACACCCCAAAAAATGAAAAATAAGACGAATTTATTTGTAATAAGATTTTGATTCATTCGTTACCCGAAATTTCTTGTCATATCAATAATTAGGTATTGTGGAGTACCTAATAGTCCATACTCACCGGAAGGTCAGAACGGGGAAAAGGCTGATCCAAATTCATCGCTGCGGTTATTCATTCAATATACAAGAATTTCTATTTTTGAATCGAGGGTTCGTAATGTAAGACTTATCTGATCTTATCAATTTTTAGAATTTTTTTTATCGAATACATCATCAATTTAGCAGAGTATTAAAGATTTCATCGAAAACTTACAGTGGCTTGCCAAACAAAGGCTAAGAGAAAAAAGAGTACAGGTATGACAGGCATAACATCTACGATTGGATTGAAAATGGCATAAGCTTCGGGCAATTTGGCGAAGAAAAAACTACTCGAACTCGAATAAAGGACAGAATTAAGACAGATACCGATTAAACTAAAGATATTAAGCATAACAAGCATTTCGTTCTTGTGGATTAGATAATTTTGAGTTATTTTTATAAGGGAAAAATGAAAAAGGCAGATCAAGAAATCCTTCTTTTTCTTCGGTTCGGACTTTCCCAAATAAAAAATCCCTCCCCCCATTATCATTCTAAAATGAGAATATAAGGAATTCAACTTTCATACAATATCTTAATTGAATTCTATGTAATGATCAATGAATTTTTTTGATTCTATATCTACATGTCTTGAATCCTAGCAACAAAATATCCCATATGTTTTTGTGTATTTGGGTTGGGATTGACGAATAACCAATACCAATATTAGTGTTGATTAATATCGAATAGAAATCAAAATGGGGCGTGGCCAAGCGGTAAGGCAGCGGGTTTTGGTCCCGTTATTCGGAGGTTCGAATCCTTCCGTCCCAGATCGTTTTTCATGAAACGAAAGATGGGATCACACTGCATTCCACATGAAACAATAATTTGTTAAAGGGAAAAATCTTTTCTTATTAATTTTCAGAATGGTTCTAAGAATCATATCTGAGAATTCGTTTGGTTTCTCACAAACGGAATCAAGTGTCAAATGTGGGTAAAATTGAATATCTTTATTTTCATTCAATTCATATGATAGAATATGGGGTTAAATTAAATAAATTCGATCCTTGCTGACCCTTATACGGATAAATACTTATTTATCCATAGATAGAAATATTATATACCGGTTGAACCAATGACTATTCATGATTTTATATTGAATCAATTCCATACCGCTTTGAAATTTCAATTAGAGGAATGTTATGGTAAAACTTCGTTTGAAACGATGTGGTAGAAAGCAACGTGCGACTTGAAGGACATGGTCGGCTGTGGATTTTTACATCCGCCATCTTCTATAGTAATGAAGATGCTCTTGGCTCGACATAGTTTGTTCTGTTCTGCCCGGAACCTAATTTGTGTTGGGTTATAAGTAAATAGTACATGATGAAGCTCGAGAAGAAAGGATTGATTCATTTTTCAAGGGAAAGAATCTAGGGTTAGTGAAAATCAATAAGTTAGACCAACTCTGTAAGTATATCCTCACTATATATAAATTCTAAATCGAAAGGTTCAAATTCAGAACAAGTTTGAAAAGTCAAATTTTCCGAAATTGGTAAAACTATTTCGATGAAAAGTGTATCACAAGGGAATCAATCATTCATATTCTATTTATATAGAAAGAAATAACAAAAAAGGTATGTTGCTGCCATTTTGAAAGGAATAAGGATCCCCGAGGTAATGTCTAAACCCAATGATTTCACAAAGCAAGGATAAAGGATTCCGAAACAAGGAAACACTATTTTCAATTGTCTCAACAATTGGATCAGACTGAGGAATAAAAATAGATTCGAAATGAGACAAACAAAAGAGTTTAGAGACGGCTCAATAAATGTCTAAGGATTCTCTTGTCAGAATTACCCAACTTGAGTTATGAGTATGAATGAGATTTCTTCCTTTTTCTGTAAGGAAGAAGAAAAAAGTACTCAATTCAAATTATAGTAAAATTCATGATTTTATGGATCCACTTGCTATTATATACAGAAATTGGAATCATTTTTCTCGAGCCGTATGAGGAAAAAACCTCCTATACGTTTCTAGGGGGGGCATTGTTTATTTACATCTATCCCAATGAGCCATCTATCGAATCGTTGCAATTGATGTTCGATTCCGAAGAGAAGGAAGAGATCTTCGAAAAGTAGGTTTTTACAATCCGATAAAGAATCAAACTTATTTAAATGTTCCTGCTATTCTATATTTCCTTGAAAAAGGTGCTCAACCTACAGGAACTGTTTATGATATTTTAAAGAAGGCAGAATTCTTTAAAGAAAGAACTTTGAGTTAATTAAAGGAAAAAACAAAATTATTAAATAAATAAAATAAAGTAGGGAAGGGTAACTAGTATCTATCCTTGTGTAATTATTTCTATTTACACACCATTTTCCTTTTTCTTGCTTTATTCATATTTTGGTGGGGGAATTGAATTTAACAACAAACAAGGGGTTAAGCTTGCTTATCGTACTTTTATTGATTGAATAAACCGGGGATTTTTTATTTACCTTTTCCTTAATTTTTTCCATTCCAATTTCTTATTTATGTTGTGCCAATCCAACACAAGTCTTTATTTTATTTACTTGATTTACTTTCTCAACATTGCTTTTATATTGACAATGGTGTATCGAACAAATATAATTCGATCGTAGATAAATAGGGCTGTTTATCCCCACCCCATATTGATTTTTTTTGTTTCTTTCACTCAAATGATGGGTTTGCCTTGCTGCATTTACTCTCATACAAGATGTATTTTCTTAGGGAAAATCAAAAAAGAATTTGATAAAAAATGGGTGGTCTGCCATAATTTTTACATTTCGATTAGGAATATTTTTAATCCGATCTGCTAACTTTGGTATTTTGTGTTTCTAATTGATCAGAAAATCTTTCTTTTCGATGTGTTGCTAGTTCAATGTTTTGATAGGGTCGTGCAGTGCAATTCAATTGATTTTTATATTTTGATCGTATCTACATATCCTATTTATCCGGGTTGCTAACTCAACGGTAGAGTACTCGGCTTTTAAATGCGACTATGATCTTTTACACATTTGGATGAAGCAACAAATTCGTCCAGACTATTGGTATAGTCTATAAGACCACGACTGATCCTCAAGGGTAATGAATGGGAAAAACAGCATGTCGTAATAAAATCGAAAATCTAATAAAATAATAAATTTATTTTATTAGATTTTCAATTTTATTAATTTATTTAATTTGAAATGAAAGTCAAAGTTAAAGTAGAACTTTGAGTTTATCCTTACCGGATCATTACAGTTCCAAAAGATTGTTTTGATTTTTGGAAGGGGACAAAAGAAATTCACATTTACAGTTGGGTCTAGTGAATAAATGGATAGAGCTCTATGGCTCCAATTCTGGTAAAATAAAAAGCAACGAGCTTATGTTCTTAATTGGAATGATTACCCGATCTAATTAGACGTTAAAAATGAATTGGTGCCTAATGCGGGAAAGAGTGGGTTCTCCTGTGAGTGAACCATTGATTTTTTCTTTTTTTTTTCAGAATCCTAATTATTCTTTATTATGGATTGTAGACGGATGTGTAGAAGAAACAGTATATTGATAAATAGAATTTATTCCAAAGTCAAAAGAGCGATTGGGTTGCAAAAATAAAGGATTTTTTCTCCTGTTGTAATTATAACGAACATAAACCAATTGGATAGAAAAGGAAGGTAAAAAGATCTGTTGATTGGACTCCCTCTTTCTTTTCCGGGGTATATATTTTTTTCTTACTATACTATATACATAATACAATACATAATACCCTGTTCTGACCATATTGCACTATGTATATATCATTTGATAAACCAAGAAAAACCTCCTGCCTCTGGCTCAAGTAGAAATGTAAATGGAAGAATTACAAGGATATTTAGAAAAAGATAGATCTCGGCAACAACACTTCCTATATCCGTTTCTTTTTCAGGAGTATATTTATGCGTTTGCTCATGATCATGGTTTAAATGATTCAATTTTTTACGAACC